ACTTCTAATCGGAATTAAGGGTTGTCCCCGTGCACGGATAAGCCATGCATAATAGCCTTAGAGCATTACTCAGAGGTTAAGGAGTTACTGTGTCGTTATTTTGAAAGCGTGCTCTTAAGGTGAGAGATACATCTATTTATTTTTACTTCCTGAAAGTTACAACTGTATCAAGGGTTAAGTAAAAAAGATGTTTATTTTACAGTTTTTTTTAACTTATTTTAAGTTTGCTTTATAGAGATTAAGATACTGGAACAAAAATTTTCTTTACGAGCGGGTTGTAGGGTATTATGTGAACTGGTACTATACTTTAAAAAGAAGGTTTGGTTTGCAACTAAACAGTGAGCTTTAAGCTCTAGTACCATCAAAAAGAGTTTATCAGAATACTAACTTTGGGAGTTAGAGGGTGGCTGGATGGTCATTTTTGAAGTGAACATGCTTTTTCTTTTTTTATCTTTTTTAGTGTTATGCTTTCCTGTTTTTTACAGCCCAGTTAGCTTGATTGGGATTTTAATGTTGATTAGTTTAGGGTTTGTTGTAGCATTATCGTTATTTGGAAGATTTTGATACTCTTATATTTTATGTTTGATTTATGTAGGAGGCTTACTTGTTTTATTTATTTATATCTGTTTAGTGAGAAGGAACTTTCCGATTAGAATGCAAATAGAAGTTGTTTTACTAGTAAGAGCTATTTCAGTCCTATGCTTATCTTTTAATCAGGGGTTTTTACAACCTTTAAAAGTTTTAGGGTTTAGAACTTCAGAGTGTGGGTCCAGTTTAGTGGAAGGTAGGAATGTGTCGATCTTCATGTTTCTTGTTGTTCTTCTTTTAGCTATACTCTTAGTGGTGGTTCGAGTCTCTGGGGTGGGGACAGCAATTGTAGCAAATGAAAAGACTTAAGACCTTAAAATTTTCTATGTTATTATTTATGTACTCATGTTGGATGTTTCTCATGGGGTATTTGTTTATTTTAGAGTCTTCAACTCATATTTTTGAATTTGAAATATTCACCTTGTCAAGGGTGCCTTTCACTTTTTCATTTATTTTTGATAAGATTAGGGTTTCTTTTAGGATAGTGGTTACTTTAATTTCTGGTAGGGTGTTCTTTTTTGCTAGTAAATACATAGAGGAAGATCCTTTTTCTACTCGATTTATTTGAATTTTGCTTTCTTTTGTAATTTCTATGAACTTCCTAATTTTTTCAGGGTCTATCTTTTTCTTACTCTTAGGTTGAGATGGGTTAGGTATCACTTCTTTTGCTTTAATTATTTACTATGAAAGAAGGGAATCTCAGATAGCAGGTTTTCAGACACTAATAATCAACCGAATTGGAGATGTAATTATTGTCTTATCTTGTTTTCTTTTTTGTTGTAGAGGTCAATTTAGAATTTTTAGGTTTAGAGATCAGTTTTTTTACTACTCTGGAGTTGTGGTTCTATTGTGTTTAGCTGCCTTGACAAAAAGGGCTCAGTTTCCATTTAGCTCTTGACTTCCCGCTGCGATAGCAGCACCAACTCCGGTTAGGGCTCTAGTTCACTCTTCAACTTTAGTAACAGCTGGGATTTTTATTATCATTCGATTAAGTCATAGAACTTTCCTCGACCCTGGGGTCTGTAGGGTTTTACTATTATGCGGGTCTGTAACCTGTCTTTTAGGCGGATGGGCTGCGACTTTTGAAAATGACATTAAAAAGGTTATTGCCTTGTCTACACTAAGGCAGTTAGGTGTAATGGTCTTCAGGTTAGGTATAAATTTCCCCTCTTTAGGGTTGTTTCACCTATTTACGCATGCTTTATTTAAAGCTTTGTTATTTCTGGCCGCTGGGCATATTCTAATAATAACTTTTGGAAGGCAAGATGTGCGTCAAATAGGTGGTTTGGGTTTAAGGATGCCTTTTACGGCTTTAATGTTCACTGTTAGAAGGCTTTGTTTAGTCGGAGCTCCTTTTATAAGGGCTTTTTATTCTAAACATCTAATTTTAGAGCTAATAATATCTAATCCCATTAACATGGTGAGAGTTGTTATCATAATGATTGCAACTTTTATAACTGCGAAGTACGTTTTTCGGACTTTAAAGGGAGTAGTTTGAGGAAAATCCGGAGCCCCTTTAGTGAGTGGTTGTACTGATGTTTATACTTTTTTACCTGTATGCGTATTAGGGGCAGGTGCTGTGTGTGGAGGTGAATTTATCTCTAGCTTAGATATCTCTACTTTGGAGTACGTGTTTATTCCTGTTGTAAGTTCTACTTTGATTAACTTAATTACTATTAGAGGTATCTTTTTTGGTTTAATTGCCATTCGAATAAGGATCAAAAGAGCTTCATTGTCAACTTTATTCTTTTTAACACCTCTCGTTTACGGTAGCCCAAAAATGTTTTCTAAGTTCATTTCTCTGGTTGGGGTGTTAGATTACGGTTGATTAGAACCTTACTTTAGGATTAAAAAAAAGTTTTATATAAGAGGAAGAGTATTTTCTCAACAGTCAGTGTGACCTAATTCGCGTTTAATGATTTCAGTTAGATTGTGTTTGTCTGTTTTAATTTATGTTACAATATTTAGTTATTAGAATTTTAACCTGTTTATGTATTATTTTGGGTGTGGCTTACTATACCGTGTTAGAGCGAAAAACTTTAAGGTATGTACAGACCCGAAAAGGACCTAACAAGGCCGGTATTGCCGGTCTTGCTCAGCCTTTGGCGGATGCTCTTAAGCTTTTTATCAAAGAGGGTTTAATGCCCTATGGAAGGAATTCTTTCATTTTTGTTTTTGCACCGGCTTTAAGGCTCATTTTAGCTTTAGCTCTTTGACACCTTTACCCTAGAAGTTTTAATTATAAGTTTGTTGTGTGAGGTGTTTTACTATTTTTTTCTGTTACAGCTCTAAATGTGTATGGTACAATATTGGCTGGTTGATCTTCAAATTCTAAGTACGCTTTTTTAGGGGCACTTCGTGCAGCAGCTCAAACGATTTCATATGAGGTTAGGATGCTTTTACTTTTATTATTTCCTGTGTTTATCTTGAACACTTGCTCGTGAGACGATGCTTCACAGAGTTCCTTTCCGGTGGTTCTTCTAATGGCACCCTTAGCTAGGGTCTGGTTTACAAGAACTGTAGCTGAAACAAATCGAGCTCCTTTCGATTTTGCTGAGGGGGAATCTGAGATTGTTTCAGGTTTTAATATTGAGTTCAGGGGGGCCCTTTTCGCCTTAATTTTTTTAGCTGAATATGCTAGAATTCTATTTATGTGTATGGCCTCTGCTGTGTGGTTTCTTAGAAGTAGAGTACTAAGTCCTATTACTTTAACCCTAGAAATTTTAATTCTTTCTATTATGTTTCTACTAGTTCGAGGGGCCTACCCTCGTTATCGATATGACTTGTTGATAATACTATGTTGAAAATCATTTCTACCCTTTTCTTTGGCTAGGTTATGCCTTGTCCTCTTACTCGGGTTTTAGTTAGAAATTTTGGTGGCCGATTAAGGTGGTAGATTGTAAATCTATTTATGGTTAAATACCCCATGTATAAAGAAGTTGTAGGTTAAGCGTAGAAAACCCCGGGCCTTCAAAGCCTGTAATGAGTGTTCCAACTTCGTTGTTTCTAGTGAAAATTTCTTGGTTAGGTATCGTTTCTTCTTTGTTTAGCTATGCAAAGCTAAATGTTCGTGTTCTAAGGGTATTAATTAGACTAGAAGGTTTAATATTAAGTCTTCTTCTACTTTTTTTTAGTAGTTTAAGTTTAAGCGGGCAGAGAAAACACTTTTTCTTAGTTTTATTAACCTTCGCAGCTTGTGAAGCAGCGTTGGGTCTTTCTCTTTTAGTTAGGGTTCTTCGTTTACGAAGAAATGACTATGTATCCTCATTAAGCTCACTTAATTTTTATGTATAAAGTTCGTCAAGCAAATCCAGTAGAAAGACTGTTAAGTGTTCCTAGACCCGCTAGATTCTCTATTTGATGGAATGGAGGTTCTATTTTAGGGGTCTTATTAGTTATACAAATTTTAACAGGTTTATTTTTATCAATACATTACACAGCCGATATGACCAACACTTTTGCTTCAGTGATTCATATTATCCGGGACATCCCTGGGGGGTGATTATTTCGAAATCTACACGCCAATGGTGCCTCTTTATTTTTTGTATTCCTTTATATGCACATTGGGCGAGGGTTATATTACCAAAGTTACATCACACAACCTCGTACATGGATAGTTGGTGTAACAATTTTTTTTGTTAGAATGGGAACTGCTTTTGTTGGTTATGTCCTCCCCTGAGGGCAGATATCTTTTTGAGGTGCTACAGTGATTACAAATTTAATTAGAGCCGTTCCTTATATCGGAGGCCCCGCTGTGGAGTGAGTCTGAGGGGGGTTTTCAGTAGGGCAGTCTACTTTGAATCGATTTTTCTCTTTACATTTTATTTTACCCTTCGCTGTTGGAGGGTTGAGAGCGTTACATTTGTTATTTTTACATGAAAAAGGTTCTACAAACCCTTTAGGTGATTTGAACCATGTGAGAAAAATCCCATTTCATCCTTATTTTACTTGAAAAGATTTTGTTGGTTTCTTAGTAGTTGGGATAATGTTTGTAACTTTAGGGTTTTTTTACCCTTTTATTTTAGGGGACCCTGAAAACTTTAATGAAGCCAGGTCTATAGTTACACCTGTGCACATTCAACCGGAATGGTACTTTCTTTTTGCGTATGCTATTTTACGATGCATTCCCAATAAATTAGGGGGTGTTGTAGCATTAGTTTGTTCAATTGCTATTCTGTACGTTCTCCCTGCGGCGGCAACTGGTAAAATTATTCCGTCTTCATTTACCCCCTTTTACCAATTTGTCTTTTGAAGGTTATTAGTTGTGTTTTTGATTTTAACTTGGTTAGGGGCTTGCCCTATCGAGGAGCCTTATGAGACATTAGCTGTCCCTATAACAATTCTTTATTTTGCTTTCTACTTATTATTAGTGTGTATACCTGCAACTTGACTGAAATTGATTAATTAATTAATCTAGTTTAAACAAAACAAGAGCTTGTCGAGCTCTAAATACAACTGAATTGTGGTTAATGAAACAGATAGCTTAAATTAAAGCGTAACACTGAAGATGTTATTATAGATTGTTCTTCTGTTTAATGAGATTTTGAGGTCAATTAAACTTTATAGATCCTGCTTCACCGATTCAAAGAGAGATATTTTTATTTCATGAACACGGGTTAGTTTTATTAATTGGGATTTCCACTTTCGTAGCTTATGTGGGGGTTAAGTTTCTCTTAAACACCTGAAGTTCTCGAACTGTTCTAGAGGCACAAACTTTAGAGACTGTTTGAACAATTCTTCCGGCATTTCTTCTTGTATGATTAGCTCTTCCCTCTCTTCGGCTGCTTTACTTACTGGACGAGCAGACAGGTTTAGGATTAATTTTAAAAGCGACAGGTCATCAGTGATATTGAACTTACGAGATTCCGCTTTGTGACAGAGGAAGCTTCGACTCCTACATAATCCCTGAAAGGGATCTAGAGGTTGGGGAGTATCGGCTTTTAGAGGTTGACAATCGAGCTGTAGTTCCGTACCAGATGGAGACTACTGTCATTGCGACTTCGGCCGATGTTTTACATGCTTGGGCTCTTCCTTCTATAGGGGTAAAAATAGACGCAGTTCCGGGGCGATTAAATAGTTTTAGGATGTTTGTTGAAAAGCCAGGTGTTTATTACGGTCAGTGCTCTGAGATTTGTGGTGCAAATCACTCTTTTATGCCTATTGTGGTTGAAGCAGTCGGGTTAAAAGATTTTGTATCTTTAGAATTTAGATCTCCAGTAAGTATATAATATGTACATTTACCTTCCAAGTAAAAAGTCTGAAATCGCAGGCTGGAGAACTGGGAGTTAGTTTAAAATTAAAATTCTGGTCTGTGGCACCGGAGATAACGTTCGTTGCTTCTGAAGTAGTAGTTTATTAAAACATTAAGTTGCAATCTTAAAATAGAGTTTCTCCTACTTTTTAATTTTCATTAATTGAATTTTGGTCAACCAAAAATCGGTGTATCTTCTGGGAAAATTCCCTCTTAGAGACTCAAATTCTCTCGTGCCAAACACCGAAAAGATATGAAAGACCTAGGGTCATGTTAAACGCTTAAAGTTTAGGCATTAATTCTGCCATTTCATAATTTAAAAATTATGTGTGATGGGTCTCTATTAACTTTAACCTTAGACTTGTTTACTTTTGAAGTGTAGTTTACTATCCCTGCAAGATAAGTTAAAAAAAGTCCTAGTGTAAAAATCATGAAAATAAATCCTATTATTGGTCTCAACTGTGGCATATTAAGGCGGCACTTCGTGCTTCTTTTAATTAACAGTTAAACGCTGTGTTAAGCTTCACCTTAAAGTTAGTAGCCAGGGTGTTCTTCTCTATATAGTTTAACTAAAAGGGAAAAAATATAAGCTTGAATAAAACAGACAAACACCTCAAAAATGTTATACCCTACGTGAACAAAAAAAGTTATAGCGCCGATGTGAAGGGCTGAAACTGCCAGGGCATTGGCAATTAGGCCTATAATAATATGTCCAGCCCTAATATTAGCAATAAGTCGTACTATTAATGTTAAAGGGCGAATACAGATTCTTACTGTTTCAATTATTACTAATAAAGGCACTAAGGCTGCCGGAGCTCCGGCAGGGGCTAAATGAGCCGCTGACTCAGTTGGAAATTTTGTTCACCCGGAGAGGATCAGTAGGCCCCAAAAAACCAAGGCCAGAGATCCTACTACTCAAATGTTTCTTGTGATCCCATAAACAAACGGCACTAACCCTAAAAGGTTTCTAAAAAGAATAAAACCTATTAGTCTAAAAACTAACAGCGGAATTCCAGGTAGAGACTTTTGGCGGGTTTCACTGTTTGTGGACAGGAGAGCTAGAAAGATCTTTTGGTTAGATTGTCCTCATCTGTTTGAAATAATAAAGATTGATGCAACAGCTGCAGGGATGGTTCAAAGCAGAGTAGATAGTCATCCAATCTGTATACAATCTAGTGCGGAAAATAAGTCTGTGAACACTTAACCTGAGAGTGTACTATCTCAAAACTAAGGCCGAAACTTAGCGCGAATTCGCTTTCAGGTTGATCTAGAAAACTAATGTTCTTCTCCACCTCGAAAAGATGGTGTAATAATATACTACCTAGACAAGTGCACCTTCCGGTACACTTACTATGTTACGACTTATCTCCTTTTTCAACGAGAGTGACGGGCGATTTGTGCACAACTTGTTGAACATTCAAATAGTAATTATTTTCTTTTTTACTTTCAAGTCCGGTTTCCTTAGTTGATTTCAAACTAATTTCAAGATTTAAATCATTGTAACTCACCTTATAGGCTTTTTCATAGGCTGCGTCTTGATCTGTCTTTTTGTTTGTTTACGTTTTGAGCTTATCTAAAACAGGCTCTGAAGACGACGATATACAAACTATTAGAAAAAGTGAGGTATTTTGCGGATTATCATTTATCTGGTAAGTTCCCCTGAAATTTGAAGTTGCCGCCATGTCATTTTAGTTTTAACTATAAAGTTTTAGTGCTAAAGCTTTAGATTTTGGTTCTATATAACGGGGTATCTAATCCCGGTTTATCTTTAGAATTGGTGCAGAATGGGAATTTTAAGTTCTATAAAAATTTTACCTGGTTATAGAATTTCAAAGTTAGCTAGCTTAAATTGTATAATCAACTCTTAGGTATGACCGCGACTGCTGGCACCTAATTAGTCAAGTTAGTGAAACTAAATTGAATTATTATTTCAAATATGGTTCAATGTCTCTTGCTGGGTTAATCAGATGTTTACTTTAATTACCATACTAAGTTTTGTTTCTATTATAGTGTAATCATGACAAAGTTTGAACAGAGGAGTTCTCCATTGTTGGGTTATGAGCCCAATAGCTTTAAATTTAGCTTACCTGTTCAAGACCCAATTCAATCTAATGCCCCCTCGTTTCACTCGTGAAACATCCCAATTAAGAGGATTATAAGAAATACACCAACGCTTCTAAGAAGTAAAATAGAAGTTTTTCCCCTTAAGGCTCTTAAGACAGGGAATAGAAGTGCAATTTCCACATCAAAGATTAGGAAAAGGACCACCAGTAAAAAGAATCGGGTGGAAAAGGGGGACCGTATTTTTCTCAAAGGGTCAAACCCGCACTCAAAAGCTGAAAGCTTTTCCCTTGAAGGGGAGTAAGTGATATAGCTTGTAATGGCATACACGACAACGAGTGCAGCGGAAAGGACAACTGTAAAGAGAAGGCTTAGGGTAAACAAGTTTACGATTTGGGGAAAGTAATCTACGTAAAGTTGGGAAGTGTTATTCCCTCCAAAGGTTTTCAAAACCTTTTTAAAAACAAAAATGTTAGAATTAGTACTTAAGCTTCTAACTTGAGTGAGGGGATGAGCGTCTCCATTCTATTATGATACCTCTTTTGAGAATACTTTTTTTTTCTTTAATTTTAAGTTCAAACTGATTAACATTGATCTTTTTTTTAGTTGTTAGGGTGCTTTTAGGTCTTGCTAACTTAAATAGAAGCTTTAGATGAAGACTAGATTTAAGGGCTTCGATGTCGACTATATCTAGTATTATGGTAGTTCTATCTTGTTTTCTTTGTTTATTAGCTCTAATTTCAAGGTGAGAAATAAAATCTTGTTATCTATTTAACTTGAGAATTTTAGTGTTGGCTCTGGTTTTAAGACTAGCTTTTTCATCTTCAAGATCTTTGGGTTTTTATATCTTTTTCGAAGTTTCTTTAATTCCAACACTGGCCTTAATTATTGGGTGAGGGTATCAGCCTGAGCGTTTACAGGCAGGTAGTTATATGATAATGTATACGGTTTCTGCCTCCTTACCTTTATTAATTGTCCTTTTATTTCACGGGGCTAATGTGGGTTCTATAGAATTCTTTTTAATAAATTTAATTCCCTCAAAGTTTTCTGGGCTGGTGTTATTAGGAGTTTTGGGGGCTTTTTTAGTTAAGCTGCCCATGTACGGGGTTCATTTATGGTTACCTAAAGCTCACGTTGAAGCTCCTTTAGCTGGGTCTATAATTTTGGCTGGTATTCTGCTAAAGTTAGGAGGTTTCGGAATCTTTCAAATAAAATATGGACTAAATTTATACTTAGACTCTTTCTCCTTGTTAGTGGTCTCTTTTAGTCTCTGAGGGGGTTTCTTAGCCAGGTTAATATGTCTACGGCAGATGGATGTTAAGTCATTTGTAGCTTATAGAAGAGTTGGGCACATGAGAATCATTGTGGCCGGCCTTTTACTTGACTCAACATGAGGGTTATTTAGAGCTTTAATCACTATACTAGCTCATGGGTTTTCATCGTCAGCCATGTTTTGTCTAGCTTATTTTAGCTATAAGAAAAGATTCACTCGAAATATTCCTTACATAAAAGGTTTATTACAAGTTTTTCCTGTTATTAGGCTATGATGGTTTATTTTTTGCTGTATCAATATGGCTTGTCCTCCCACATTAAATCTGTTAGGGGAATTAAGGGTCGTTCCAATTCTTTGAAGGTCTAGACTATTTTTTGCTGTGGTTATAGGGCTTATAGTTTTTATTAGTGCAGCTTATAATATGTACTTGTATTCTTCAATAAATCACGGTAGATTCCAAACCTATATTTTACCTGGGGACAGAATTAAAAGGTCTATGTTGCTATCTTTAATGATACACTTTCTTCCTTTGTTGCTAATTCTCAAGTCTGATTTATTTAATTTTTGATAAAATTAGAATTTAAGCTAGCCTGAAAAATTCTAGTATCTAAAAGGGGTAGTCCCATCTCTAAGTTACAAAGTTAGTGCTTTCTCTTAAGCTATTTTAGAAAGACCCTCATCAGTAGATTCTTACATAGAGGAATAGTCACACAACATCGACGAAGTGTCAATATCAAGCAGCGGCCAAGAATCCTAAGTGGTGGTGTCCGTTAAAATGAAATGATATCATTCGTAAAAGACATACAAATAGGAACCTGGCGCCGACTAAGACATGTATGCCGTGAAATCCTGTTGCAATAAAGAAAGTAGCTCCGTAGACTCTATCTGCGATAGAAAAAGCTCTTTCGGCATACTCGGCATACTGCAGGGTGAGGAAATACACCCCTAGAATTACAGTAATTAATAAGCCTTGTAATGCACTTTTATTGTGGTTCGCCTCAAGTCTATGGTGAGCTCAAGTAATTCTAACTCCTGATAATAATAGTACTGAAGTGTTTAGTAAAGGAACTTGAAAAGCCGATAGTACCCTAATCCCGGCTGGAGGTCATATTGACCCGATTTCGGGGGTTGGGACTAATCTACTATGAAAGAAAGCTCAGAAGAAAGAAAAAAAGAGGCAGACTTCGGATACAATAAATAAGACGAATCCCATTTTCAACCCTCTCACAACTTTTTTATTGTGAAGGCCTTGTATGGTTGATTCTCGGACTACATCCCGCCATCACATATAAGAAATCAGACTAGTGGTCAGTACACCTATGATTAGTAATATAAAATCACCGGACTGGATAAGCCCCACTAGCCCAACTGGTATGCAAAGGATGGCAAAAGACCCTAATAAAGGTCATGGCCTGTATTCAACTAGATGGAAAGGGTGTCCCATATAAAGGAAATAGTTTCTAAAATTTTTGAGTTTATTCACTTTTAAAGTGAACGAATAGCCGCCGGATGAACGGGTGTCATTGATGTTGACAATTATGGGATAATCTCGCTATTCTGTGTCTACAGGAAATTTTCTTTTTTATTTACTAATAATTTTAGGTCCAACTGTTGCTGTTTCATCTTCCAGTTGAGTGGTCTCCTGGGTTGGAATTGAGTTAGCTTTTTTAGGGTTAATTCCCTTTTTGGTTAGTGACGGGAAAAGACTGCCAAGGCTGAGAAGAGAATCGACCTTAAAGTACTTTTGTATTCAGGCTGCAGGTAGAGGGATTTTAATGTGCGGGGGTGTAATGAAATTTATAATCCCCTTTTTAATGGGAAGCTTCAGATCTAACATTGTTTTTTTAGTTGGACTAGGTCTAAAATTGGGAATTTTCCCGTTTCATTTTTGAGTTCCTAGAGTGGTGGCGGGCTTAAAATGGTACCCTATACTTATGATTTTAACATGGCAGAAAGTTGCCCCTTTTATATTTATAATAAATTTAGTTGAAAGGGTTCCGTCTTTAAGGAGGTTAGTTTTCACTTTAGGGGGTTTAAGAGCTATTGTTGGAGCTTTAATAGGATTAAATCAGACAAAGCTGGCTCCTATGCTGGGCGCCTCTTCTATTACACATAGAGGGTGGGTTTCTATTGGAGCTGTATGCGGAGGTTTTTGGATTTACTTTTTAATTTATATTGGGAGTTTATTGTTGCTTATAGTTGCTCTTAGAAGACAACGAGTTTTTATAGCGGGTCTACTCACTTTGGCTTTAAGAGGTTTACCTCCTTTTGTAATATTCATTGGGAAGTGAAGGATCTTAAAGCAGGCTCTAAGGTTAAGAGGGTATTGGTGGTTTATCAGGCTTCCGCTATTAGGTTCAGTTATAAGTCTTTTCTTCTACTTAAAATTCTTCTATTCTTTCTATTTAGAATCAGAAGAAAGGCTCCTCTCGAAAGGGGGTTATGCCATTTCTTTTAGAGTCGCGAATATGGTAGGAGCTTTGTTGATTATTATATTCTAATTCGATGACTGATAAAGGTGATAGATTTTTAATCTGTTTATGAGTTAAAACTCTCGAGTTGTGTGCGATGACTATTTTCAACTAATCATAAAGATATTGGAACTTTGTATGTTCTCCTTGGTATGTGGTGTGGGCTAGCTGGGACGGGGTTAAGTCTTTTAATTCGATTCGAGCTAGGAACTGCAGGAGCATTGCTAGGAGATGATCACTTGTATAATGTAATTGTTACGGCTCATGCTTTTGTAATAATTTTTTTCATGGTAATACCTTTAATAATTGGGGGTTTTGGAAACTGGATGGTTCCCTTATTAATCGGGGCTCCCGATATAAGCTTCCCACGGATGAATAATATAAGATTTTGGTTACTACCTCCTTCTTTTATCTTATTAATATCCTCAACCTTGATAGAAGGGGGCGCTGGAACTGGCTGAACAGTTTATCCTCCACTTTCCGGGGCTGTCGGGCATGGGGGTTGCTCTGTTGATTTAGCTATTTTTTCTTTACACCTTGCCGGGATGTCTTCCCTGCTAGGAGCAATTAATTTTATTACTACAATTTATAATATACGATCTCCTGAGATAAGATTTGATCGTTTAAGGTTGTTTGTGTGGTCAGTTTTAGTGACTGCTTTTCTGTTGCTTTTATCTTTACCGGTATTAGCCGGGGCTATTACAATGCTACTGACGGATCGAAATTTTAATACAAGATTTTTTGATCCTGCTGGTGGCGGAGACCCTATTTTATATCAGCATCTGTTTTGGTTTTTCGGACACCCTGAAGTGTATATTCTCATCTTACCAGGATTCGGGATAGTTTCTCATATTTTAAGAAATTTCACTTCAAAACCGGCATTTGGGACATTAGGGATGGTTTACGCTATAATTTCGATTGGGGTTTTAGGGTTTATCGTTTGAGCTCACCACATGTTCACTGTAGGGTTAGATGTCGACACTCGTGCTTACTTTACAGCTGCGACTATGGTGATTGCAGTACCAACAGGAATTAAAATTTTTAGGTGGTTAATGACTCTTTATGGTAAGCGGGGGCCTATGAATGCCTCGATATATTGAGTATTAGGGTTTATTTTTCTATTTACCTTAGGGGGTTTAACAGGAATCATTCTGTCAAATTCCTCTTTAGACATTGTGCTACACGACACCTACTATGTAGTAGCTCATTTTCATTATGTTCTTTCTATGGGGGCTGTATTTGCTATTTTTGGAGGGTTTGTTTATTGGTTCCCTATAATGACAGGTGTTACCCTCCACGATCGGTGAGCTAAAGCTCATTTTTTTGTTATGTTCAGTGCTGTGAACGTTACCTTTTTCCCTCAGCATTTCTTAGGTCTTGCGGGGATACCTCGACGGTATTCTGATTACCCCGATGCATATTATAAGTGAAATCAGGTATCATCTTTTGGGTCTCTTTTCTCTATTTTTGCTGTACTGATATTTATTTTCTTAATTTGAGAAGCACTTCAAAGACAGCGAAGAGTCTTATTTTCAAAAGCCCCTTCAATTTCACGAGAGTGGGACGATATACTCCCCTTAGATTTTCACAGGAATATAGAAACTTCTGTTGCTTGTAATTAATTTAAAGAAAATGAAGTATTATTACATCTCAGTTACATTGAGAAGATCCATTATTGAATGGCGTTTTTATTGTTTGAAAATTGGAATTAAGATTTTTATATAAGTACGGCGATGGATTATAGTAAACATAAAAAATTTTGTAGATCTTACCTTTTGTATAATGGTTGGACTAAAATTTAATTAGTTAATTGTTCCCGAAGTGAGAAGAGCCATTCACTAGCTCTCTTTAGAGTAAACCCTTATGTTGCAATATGAGTTGAAGACTAGTGAATAGGGGCGAAATACCTTCAATTCTCAAGATATCTGGAAGTTTAGGAAAAGCATATAGTGCTTGAAAGTGATATATAAAATGGTTAGGTTTTATATAAATAGAATTTAAAATGAGCTGTCGTTTTTTAGGGTTAAACTCCTTGATAAATGATTAAGTATAAATTAATTTGTTTAAAATCTATTTTTTACTAAATTTTCTATAGTGATTTACCTGTAGGTTGATAATGTTCAAATTAGTAATAACCTTCTCACATGAACGATTTATTATCATATATAATATTGTTTATGGTAAAATGATTTAAAGGAACTCGGCAAATATAAACTTGGACTGTTTAACAAAAACATAGCCAACAGAAAATATTTTTGGTTTAACCTGCCCAATGTGAAATATGAATGGCCGCGGTACTTTGACCGTGCTAAGGTAGCGTAATCAGTTGGCTTTTAAATGGAGTCAGGAATGAATGGAATAACCTGGTTTAGCTGTCTCTAAATTATTCATTTGAATTTACTGTTTAAGTGAAAAAGCTTAAAATAGGAAAAGGGACGAGAAGACCCTTAGAATTTTTTTTAAAAAGGATTAACTTTATGATTTTGTTGGGGCGACAGAGAAAAATTTAAAACTTTCCGTTATTACAAGCCGAATATTTAAGTGAGGATAAATTACCTGAGGGATAACAGCATAATTCTAAAATTGAGTTTGTGACCTCGATGTTGGACTAGGAAACTAGCAGATCAGCCGTTTGCTGTGTGGGTTCTGTTCGAACTCTAATTCCTACATGATCTGAGTTCAGACCGGCGTAAGCCAGGTCAGATTCTATCTTTTTACATTATAGCTCTAGTACGAAAGGACCGAGCTGTTTTATTTTATATGTTGACTTAGCATGATTTAATGCACTTGATTTAGGATCAAGCTATAATATTATATATTAGTCGACGCGAGCTCTTGGCGAGGTTCGACTTCTAATCGGAATTAAGGGTTGTCCCCGTGCACGGATAAGCCATGCATAATAGCCT